CGTGTACCATGCACCCGAATTTCAATATAGTAATGTCCGGCTCTTACCAAAAACAAGTCATTTATGGATATTATCAGGAGGTTCGTGCAGATCCGGTGTAGTTTCTTTTTCACTCCACAAGGATCAAGATCAACTGAACGTCCATTCTCATTCTGTCGAACGAAGATATATTTCTAGCCTCTCAGTGAATAATGATCAAGTGAGACACCAATTAGTTAGGTCAGATTTTTCTGATAAAAAAGAAGATGATATTTTTGATTATTCGGGATTTAATCGAATCATAGGTATTGGTCATTGTAATCTCATACATCCTGCAATTCTCCACAAGAATTCTGATTTATTGGCAAAAAGGCGAAGAAATCAATTTTGCATTCCGTTCCAATCCATTCAAGAACAAGAGAAAGAACTAATGCCCCATTCAGGTATCTCGATTGAAATACCCATAAAGGGCATTTTCCGTAAAAATAGTATTCTTGCTTATTTTGATGATCCTCGATACAGAAGAAAGAATTCAGGAATTACTAAATATGGGACTGTAGGGGCGCATTCAATCGTCAAAAAAGAGGGCTTGATTGAGTATCGAGGAGTCAAAAAAATTAAGCCAAAATTTCAAATGAAAATTGATCGCTTTTTTTTCATTCCCGAGGAAGTGCATATTTTACCCGAATCTTCTTACGTAATGGTACGGAATAATAGTATCATTGGAGTAGATACCCGAATCGCTTTAAATAGAAGAAGCCAAGTGGGCGGATTGGTCCGAGTGGAGAAAAAAAAAAAAAAGATTGAACTCCAAATTTTTTCTGGGGATATCCATTTTCCTGGGGAAACGGATAAGATATCCCGACACAGTGGCATCTTGATACCGCCGGAAACGGGAAAAAAAGAACTTAAGGAATCCACCCGGGAATCAAAAAAATTGAAAAAATGGATCTATGTCCAACGGATCACACCTACCAAGAAAAAGGATTTTGTTTTGGTTCGACCCGTAGTCACATATGAAATAGCGAACGGTATCAATTTAGCAACACTCTTCCCCCAGGATCTGCTGCGGGAAAAGGATAATATGCACCTTCGAGTTGTCAATTATATCCTTTATGGAAGGGGCAAACCCTTTCGGGGTATTTCTGACACAAGTATTCAATTAGTTCGAACTTGTTTAGTCTTGAATTGGGACCAAGACAAAAAAAGTTCTTCCGTCGAAGAGGTCTGTGCTTCCTTTGTTGAAGTAAGTACAAATGGTATGACTCGAGATTTCCTAAGAATCGACTTAGTGCAATCCCATATTTTGTATATCAGAAAAAGGAATGCTCCGTCAAGTCCAGGATTGATCTCTGATAATGGTCCAGATCGCACCAATATAAATCCTTTTTACTCCATTTATTTCAAGGCAAGGGTTCAACAATCACTTAGACAAAATCAAGGAACTATTCATACCTTGTTGAATAGAAATAAGGAATGCCAATCTTTGATAATTTTGTCATCATCTAATTGTTTTCGAATGGGTCCATTCAACGATATCAAATATCATAATGTGATAAAGCAATCAATTCACATTCAAAAAGATCCTCTAATTCCAATTAGGAATTCGTTGGGACCCTTAGGAACAGTCCTTCAAATTGCGAATTTTTATTCATTTTACTATTTAATACCTTATAATCCGATTTCGGTAACTAACTATTTGAAACTTGATAATTTAAAACAGACTTTTCAAGTACGTAAATTTTATTTAATGGATGAAAACGAGAGAATTTATAATCCTGATCCAGACAGTAAGATTGTTTTGAATCCATTTAATTTGAATTGGTATTTTATCCATCATAATTATTGTGAGGAAATGTCCACAATAATGAGTCTTGGGCAGTTTATTTGTGAAAATATATGTATAGCCACAAATGGACCACACCTCAAATCAGGTCAAGTTTTAATTGTTCAAGCTGGCTCTGTAGTAATAAGATCAGCTAAGCCTTATTTGGCTACTCCAGGAGCAACTGTTCATGGGCATTATGGAGAAATCCTTTATGAAGGAGATACATTAATTACATTTATATATGAAAAATCAAGATCTGGTGATATAACGCAGGGTCTTCCAAAAGTAGAACAAGTGTTAGAAGTGCGTTCGATTGATTCAATATCGATGAACCTAGAAAAAAGAGTTGAGGGTTGGAACGCGCGTATAACAAGAATTCTTGGGATTCCTTGGGGATTCTTAATTGGTGCTGAGCTAACTATAGTGCAAAGTCGTATCTCTTTGGTTAATAAGATCCAAAAGGTTTATCGATCCCAGGGGGTCCAAATCCATAATAGACATATCGAAATTATTGTACGTCAAATAACATCAAAAGTGTTGGTTTCAGAAGATGGAATGTCTAATATTTTTTTACCCGGCGAACTTATTGGATTGTTACGAGCGGAGCGAACGGGGCGTGCTTTGGAAGAAGCGATCTGTTATCGAGCTATATTATTGGGAATAACGAGAGCATCTCTGAATACTCAAAGTTTTATATCTGAAGCAAGTTTTCAAGAAACCGCTCGGGTTTTAGCAAAAGCAGCTCTCCGGGGTCGTATCGACTGGTTGAAAGGCCTGAAAGAGAACGTTGTTCTAGGGGGGATGATACCCGTTGGTACCGGATTCAAAGCATTAGTGCACTGTTCACGGCAGCATAACAATATTCTTTTGAAAACAAAAAAAAGAATTTATTCGGGGGGGGGATGATAGATATTTTCTTACACCACAGAGAATTATTAGACTTTTGCATTTCAAAGACTTTACATGATACATTAGAACAATCATTTAGAGGATTTAATGAGTCCTAAGGAGCGGATTCTCTTAACTATTTTTGATCCTTTGATTTCTTAATAGTAAGAAAAGAAAGATAATAACGAATCGAAAGTAATGAATGGCCTGGATTGTGTATCAATGGCCAATCTCTGGTAGAAGAGAAGGTTCCATTGGAACAATTATTTATTTCAGGGCACCTCGTCTCTTTTTTTTATCAAATCTTTTTTTGATAAAAAAAAAGAGGAAGTATGGGGAGAAATGGCAAGAAGATAGTGGAATATCCATTTTGAAGAGCTGATGGAAGCAGGAATTCCTTTTGGTCATGGTACTAGGAAATGGAATCCTAGAATGTCACCTTATATCTCAGCAAAACATAAAGGTATTCATATTACAAATCTGACAAGAACTGCTCGTTTTTTATCAGAAGCTTGTTATAAAGCAGCGGATTTAGTAGCACGAGCTGCAATAAGAACCCGGTGTCATTATATTATATTAATAAAAAAAAAGGCTCGGTGGTATGTTAACGAATCGGTCCACTACAGAAACGAGACTTCATAAGTTCAGGGATTTGAGAGCGGAACAAAAGACGGGGAGACTCAACCGTCTTCCAAAAAGAGATGCAGCTATCCTGAAGAGACAATTATCACGCTTGCAAACGTATCCGGGCGGGATTCAATATATGATGGGGGTACCGGATATTGTAATCATCGTTGATCAGCAAGAAGAATATACGGCTCTTCGAGAATGTATCGCTTTTGTAATTCCAACAATTTGTTTAATCGATACAAATTGTGACCCCAATCTCGCAGATATTTCGATTCCAGCAAACGGCTATAGCTTCAATCCGATTAATTCTTAATAAATTTGTATTTGCAATTTGTGAGGGTCGTTCTAGCTATATACGAAATCCTTGATAAATAATAAGATAAATAAATTTTTTTGGTAACTACATGGATTTTTGGAATCGGTTACTCTTCTTGAATCGCATAAAAGAAAAGAAATTAAAAAAAACTGTGGATATTGTGTGATTAGCGAGTATTCAAAACGGATAATTCTAATTAAAGTATACAAGTCGAAAGGGAGAGGGTTGAATCAAAATAATTCTTTTTAAAGTTCTATTTCTGTTAGAGGGCAATATGAATGTTATATCATGTTCCAGTAACACACTAAAAGGGTTATACGATATATCCGGTGTGGAAGTAGGCCAACATTTCTATTGGCAAATAGGAGGTTTACAAGTCCATGCCCAAGTACTTATTACTTCTTGGGTTGTAATTGCTATCTTATTAGGTTCAGCCCTTATAGCTGTTCGGAATCCACAAACTATTCCGACTGCCGGTCAAAATTTCTTCGAATATGTCCTTGAATTTATTCGAGACGTGAGCAAAACTCAGATTGGAGAAGAATATGGTCCATGGGTTCCCTTTATTGGAACTATGTTTCTATTTATTTTTGTTTCGAATTGGTCCGGTGCTCTTTTACCTTGGAAAATAATACAGTTACCCCATGGGGAGTTAGCTGCACCTACGAATGATATCAATACTACCGTTGCTTTAGCCTTGCTCACGTCAGTAGCATATTTCTATGCAGGTCTTTCTAAAAAGGGATTAGGTTATTTCAGTAAATACATTCAACCGACTCCAATTCTTTTACCCATTAACATTTTAGAAGATTTCACAAAACCTTTATCACTTAGCTTTCGACTTTTCGGGAATATATTAGCTGATGAATTAGTAGTTGTTGTTCTTGTTTCTTTAGTACCTTTAGTGGTTCCTATACCTGTGATGTTCCTTGGATTATTTACAAGCGGTATTCAAGCTCTTATTTTTGCAACTTTAGCGGCGGCTTATATAGGCGAATCTATGGAGGGCCATCATTGACTAGTTTTCGAAATAGTCTCTTTTTTTTTTTAGCTTAGAATAACGCAGTGTATGCGTAACTAAAGATAATCCACGTAGGAAACATCAATATACAAATAGAAATAGACAAATACGGGATATACGACCAAGAGTCATAGAAAAAAAATTCAGATATTGGGGAATTGTAAAAAAGGAAAGAGATCAAAAAGATCTTTTTCCTAAAATTCATGTTTGGCTTTATTATATCATACTCCTGCCAATGAATATTATCATTCAATTCAAATATAAGGAGTCATTATTTGAATCAAAATTCTTAATATAAAAATTCTTATAGTATCATAGTATCACAATTTACACGGTGTGTGATTAAAAAAAAAAAAAGAAAAAGAAAGATGCTTTCTAGAATGATTCCCATTTCAGTTGATTTTATTCAATTCAACGATTGACCAAAAGAAAATATTAATAAATAATTAAATAATTAAAGTGAATGACCTTACCGGAATAAAATACTTATGTTTATTTCTATGCAATGATTTGCCAAACGAGATTCATAAAAAATGGGTTGATTGGGAGAGGGGAACATAATTTGGTATATGGGATCTAATGACTCTAAGCCAACTCTTGTGTATGGTTCCAAGAATGATTCTAGAATACGATTGACTTTAAGATACGAATAGCTTGAATCTAAGATATGAAGATATGAATAGTTGGTTTACGTTATGGAAGAAAGACATGTATATATGATATTAGATATTGATAGTTATATATCAACTAAAGATATATCTAATCCGCCCTACTATTGTGAACTTAGATAGAGATTCCAATAGAAATTCTTCGGTTTCGTCTTTGCCTGTGAATTGAATGTGAATGAATAAAGCGATGAAATAAAGAAAACTAACGAACGAAGAATAAAAAAAGAGTTTGGAAAGAAGAAATGGAAGAACAAAAGTCGTATGGATTCACAAAAATCCTGTGGATCGGAACTAAAAAAGAGATATCGAAGTAGCTTTTATGGTTTAATACTAATATTATTATTACTTCAATTCCGAGTTCTTAGTTATTTCGACTGGATGAATCTTAGCGATCGAATAATTAAGTCATAATTCATTTTCATTGGACGATTGTATCATTAACTATTTCTTTATTTTAGTGCGAGGAACTTATCATGAATCCACTGATTTCTGCCGCTTCTGTTATTGCCGCTGGGTTGGCCGTCGGACTTGCTTCTATTGGACCTGGAGTAGGTCAAGGTACTGCTGCGGGTCAAGCTGTAGAAGGTATCGCGAGACAACCCGAGGCGGAGGGAAAAATACGAGGTACTTTATTGCTTAGTCTGGCTTTTATGGAAGCTTTAACAATTTATGGACTGGTTGTAGCATTAGCGCTTTTATTTGCGAATCCCTTTGTTTAATCCTATAAATATGCAAATTCCGTATTTTTTTTTAGTCTATCTAAAAGAGGAGATAATATGAAAAATATAACCGATTCTTTCGTTTCCTTGGTTCGCTGGTCATTTGCCGGGAGTTTCGGGTTTAATACCGATATTTTAGCAACAAATCCAATAAATCTAAGTGTAGTCCTTGGTGTATTGATCTTTTTTGGAAAGGGAGTGCGTGCGAGTTGTTTATTTCAAGAATAGGCTGGATCCAACCAGCTGTACTTTTTTTCATTATAACTAGATCGAAAAAGGTGCACGATTCCGCGAATTACTTCTGAATCAATTTCAAATCATATTTAAGAACCATAGCATTTCGTGATTCATTGGTAAATCCGCTTTGATTCTCTATCAACCAAACCAATAGTGTGGGGTCATTAACATGGTTAAAGCTAAACCAAACTGTTTGAAGTCCAGACGCAGCATGGTACTCTTTCTACTACTATATTAATATAGAATAGAAATGTTTGCAAAATGAATAATTGGAATTTGTTTTTTTTTTCGATATAAAACACTCATGTCGATAAAATTATTTGAGCCTTTGAGCCTTTTCTTTTATTGGAATGCAAAATATTTGAAATATTTCAATCAACCGCTTTTTATGCTGAATCGGTGACCTGTGTATAATATAAAGTAAAAAGAATTCTTTGGATTTGACGAAAAAAAGAAACAACTTTGCTGACAATTCAATATTTTTGTTTTGTTCCGTCAGAAGAGTCCTCAAAATATTCTGGTCTTGGATTAGTGATTAGTCGCGACATCTTGGAATATGAATAGAGAAGAGAGGTAGAGGATAGGCTCATTACATTAAAAAAAAAAGATATGGGAATTGCCCCCATACTTAAAAAGTTGAAGTAATTGAGTGTGAGAGCCAAATGAATCGAAAAATTCATGTTTGGTTCGGGAAGGGATCATGTAAGTTTTGAGATGAATGGAAAGATAATCTACTTTCATTAAGTGATTTATTAGATAATCGAAAACGGAAGATCCTGAATACTATTCGAAATTCAGAGGAACTGCAGGGGGGGGCCATTCAACGGCTGGAAAAAGCCCGGGCTCGCTTACGGAAAGTCGAAAGGGAAGCAGATCAATTTCGAGTGAATGGATACTCGGAGATAGAACGAGAAAAATTGAATTTGATTAAGTCAACTTATAAGACTTTGGAAGAATTAGAAAATTACAAAAATGAAACCATTCGTTTTGACCACCAAAGGGCGGTTCAGCAAGTCCGACAACAGGTTTTCCAACAAGTTTTAAAAGGAGCTCGAGGCACTCTGAATAGTTCTTTGAACAAGGAGTTACATTTACGTACCATTAGTGAGAATATTGACACGTTTGAGGCGATGGCAGAAATAACTGATTAGTCCTTTTCCTGTAGGCATTGTTTTTTTCTTTAACTAAAAAAAAAAATTATACTCATGGTAACA